TGCAGAGAAGGGTAGTGACATTGATCCCCAAGAAGCCCGGCAAACTCTTGAAATCGCGGAAGCTAATTTGAGAAAAGCGGAAGGAAAGAGACAAACAATTGAGGCAAATCTAGCTCTGCGGAGAGCTAGGACGCGGGTAGAGGCTATCAATGCGGTTTGATTTCATAACATAGCTAGTTGGTACGTTCACATAATCTAAAGAAGTTCTGTTTCGAACCCTATTTTTATTTGATTGGATTCTGTCGAGTGAATAGAATCAAATACAATCAAGCAAAATCCAATAAAAAAAAAATGAAATAGCAAACAAAATCACTAAAATAAAAAAAAAGGGTGGATCAAAAACTTATTAGATACCATCGACTCCAGTATCTAATAAGTTATACCTACTATTGGTTATACCTACTATTGGATTTGAACCAATGACTCTCGCCGTATGAAAGCAATACTCTAACCGCTGAGTTAAGTAGGTCATTTATCATCTCAAAGAGAACCAAACGGTACTCACCCCGTGGATGGATTATAAATATCATATTACTTATAAGCAATACTAATCTTAAGCAATATTCATTTAAGCAATATCACTCAAACAGATCAAACATTTATGATGTTGATTTATCTTGACAAGAAATTATCTACAGGATAAAATATGTATCACAAGCAATAAGGGCTATAGCTCAGTTGGTAGAGCACCTCGTTTACAGTTTACACGCGCGCCAATGTTTTTCAGGGAATCCATCATACAATCCAATCACAAAAATTGTGATCTTAATCGATGCCTTACCCCATAACTTTGGGGAACAATAGCCTGGCAAAGTGTTCGGTCCGATTGAGGTGCCTATTTAGGTGCCAAATAGACCCTATCGTGGATTTGATATATTGATAAGGTGAATATCCAGTCTATTCAACGCTAGGCATAATGAGTCTAAGGACCTCAACAAATCTCTTTTCATCCTATGAACTTTAAGGTGTATGAAGTTTCATAATTTCATTTTGTAATCAGAACGATAGAGACTTCATTTAACTTAGGTTGATCTAGGCCAGAAGCAGACCTACGTCAAGATAACCCTACCCTTGAAAGACCTTGAAAGACTTTGGTAGTGCTCTTGGATCAGAGTCCCAAATAATGAATCAGAGCATATGGAGCCATCTACTTATACTTATGTTTTATATATCAAGAAAAAAATATGGCAGACTAGCTGATATTTTGATCAGTTAATGAAAGAGCCCAATGCAAAAAAAAAATGCATGTTGGGTCTTTGAAACAGTTCAGATCATTTTGATAATAAAAAGTTTGATCTGTTTTACCGAGAAAGTCTACGGTTCGAGTCCGTATAGCCCTATACTATTACTACTATTACTATAATTATTACTATAATTATATATAATTTTATAATATAAAATATAAAACACTATTACTACTATTACTATAATTATTACTATAATTATATATAATTTTATAATATAAAATATAAAACAAAATGATTAAGGAAAACTCAAATACAAAAAATGAAATTGTATAATTTTTTCATTATTGTTTGTTGCTTGGAACTGTCGGGTTGGTTAATCGAAATCTAAATTTTTCCCATAAGTTTACTCACGGCAAGCTTTTAAAACAGAACATAAACCCGAAATAAACAAAGAAACCTTTTGTTATTAATCTTGGGGCATTAATCTTGGGGGTAGAGGCGAATTTCATATTCAACGAGTTCCCTTTCTTTGGTATAGCCAATGTTGGTGAATTTTTGAAGTAAAAATCATGACACAAGTCACCCTGTTAAAAACCCCAATGGATCTAGAAAAGACCTGTCGTGCTTGTGTACAAGTTAAAAAATGTAATATCTTTGGTAAGTCTCATTATTAACAATGTAAAATAGGCTCGCCATATACCTTACCTAGACCTAGCGAAGCACGAGGGGTAGTCTGTCTTCTTTTTTTATATTCAATCAAGAGAAGGTCCTCCGCTAGGATATTAATAAAAAGAATATACAACACCAAGATATTATAAATTCTGAAATGGAAATTTCTAGTCAGTCTCTTGCTTGTTCTTATTCTAAATCACTAAGAAAAAAACAAAAGGACCTGTCGATTCTATTCATAAAAGTCGAAATCTATAAAGAAAAAGAATTGAATTTCAATAAATAAAAAAAAATTAGCAATTCAATTTAAAACATTTCAAATTCGAAATAAAATAGAATTAAAATTGTATTATTAGATTGTATTTAATAATAATAAATTTATTAATTAATATTCAAATTTTAATAAAAAAAAAAATAAATAATCTAGAATATATAATATAATTAATATAATAATAATGAAAAAAAAATAATAAATAATCTATTTCATCAATTTCAAAAAATATAAATATATTATAGATAAATATATAATAGATAGTAATAAAAATTTTTTAATTAAAAAATAAATAAATAAAGAAGTTCAAAATTCCAAGGGGAATTCCATATTTTTTTGAATTCCTTTTCTTCTTTACAGAGAATTCTAGGTG